AGGATATGATCCTTTCTTCAAGAAATCAGATCCGAGAACACTCGATCTTTTATCGGAAAACCTATCCTATTTGAGAAAAAAGCTTTTGCCTGAAGATAGGGCAATCAAGATGGACCTGATTCATTTTCTTTTTCTTCTATGTCCTACTAAGGATTTTATGGATGACAACGAATATGGATATGATAACACCGGTTCAGAAGTTTTTGAATCTTTTAAAAACTTTTTTGACAATCAGAGTAATCCATTCCTTAAAAAAGATTTCAGAAACGTTTTGTTGCAGAATGCTGAAAAAAATACGACTTTCAGAAAAAAACTCCCCCGATGGAAATACCAAATAATCGACGAGGAAGAACAAGAAATCGGCGATTTTCCACAAATGATACCCGAAGATCATGGCATTCGTTCAAGAAAAGGCAAAAGTTACGTAATGACTTTTGTTGACAAGAAGAGGCGGGATTTAAGTGAAGAAGACACGTTCAAATACGAAATGTTTTTCATGGACTTTGCTGCAGGAGCAGACTTCCGACGAGATATAATCAAAGGTTCTATGCGGTCTCAAAGGCGTAAAATGATTATTTTTAAATGGTATCAAATAAACGCACATTCCCCTCTTTTTTTGGACAAAACAAAAAAAATCCCCTTTTCTCGTTTTTATTATCAAATCTGCGATTCGCTTGAACTCATTCTTAGCCAATTAAAATTGATGAGGAAAAGAAAAATTGGAAAGTCTACAAAAGAGCAAAAAAAAATAAAGAAAAAAATACCAAAAAACAAAAGAACGAAGAAAGAGTTAGAAGAAATGCGAATGGAAATGGCACTGGCCTGGGATACCCTTCCACAGGGGCACGAAATAAGAGGTTCCTTGTTACTAATTCAGTGTTTTTTGAGAAAATTTGTTTTATTCCCTTCACTCATCACTGCGAAAAATATCGTACGTATACTCCTATTGCAACGTCCTGAATGGTCTGAGGACTTTGCCGAATTGAAAAAAGAGACCTATGTTAAATGTACCTATGCCGGTGTTCCATTATCCGAAACAGAATTTCCCGCGGATTGGTTCACAGAGGGTTTTCAGATAAAAATCGTATTTCCTTTCCATCTGAGACCTTGGCACAATAAGAACCGAGAATTCAGTGAGAAAAATCCGAAAGAGGATTCGGCTTTTTTAACAATTTTAGGAGGGGAAGCTGAACTTCCTTTTGGTAAGGCCCGAAAAGAATCTTTCTTTTTTAAACCCCTTGTTAAAAAATTTAACAAAACAAGGAAAGAAATAAAAAAGAAGGGGTTACTAGTTATAATCTCAAAAACGCTAATAGGAGAAGCACAAAAAATAGAAGTATTTGCAAAAGTTATAGAAGAAGGAACAAAATGGTACAAAAAATTGATTGTTTTTAGCGAGAAAATAATACGAAAAATAGTAACAATATATATAAAAATAACAAAAGTAACAAAAAAAATAAGAAAAATAGCTTCATCCTCTCTATCAAACCTTAAATTAAAATTAGATAGATTTGATAGATTAAAAAAAGTCAAAATAAATGAATCGAGTGAAATTAAAGAAGAAAAAGATTCCATAATTAGCAATCAGATAATTGACAAATCATCTAATCAAATTGAATCTCCCAGTTCGATAAATTCTTCCGTGCAAGAAAAAAAAATGAAGGATCTGATTAATAGAATAAGTACAGCTCGAAAGGAACTAGAAAGAGTCAAAAAAGCGAGACAAGAACTAAGTCCAACAATAACAATAAATGATCAAAAACCTCAATTAATCTCTAAATTACCCCCCCTTTTTAAAATTTTCAAAATATTCATTGTAAGAATATACAAAAATCAATTTTTATCTATCATTGAAATGACAAATTTTGATAAATTTTTTGAAAGAAAACAAAAAGGAACTAATAACAATAAGCCAAATCCGGTTCGGTTTATTTCGACTATAAAAAAGTCCCTTAATAATATTAGGGATAGTCAAAATGATATTGAGAATACTGAAAAAAATATTAGGAATAGAAAAAAAAATTCACATATTTTGTATGACTTATCCTACGTGTCACAAGCATATGTATTTTACAAATTATCACAAATCCAAGTTAGTAACTCGTATAAATTAAGATCTATTCTTCAATATCAAGAAATACCCCCGTTTCTTAAGCCTGAAATAAAGGATTCTTTTGAAACCCAAGGAATGGTTCATTCAAAATTGAGGGCTAAGAAACTTCCAAGTTCTGAAATGAATAAATGGAAAAACTGGTTAAGAGGACATTATCAATACGGTTTATCTGAGATCAGATGGTCTAGCTTAATTAATATACCAAAAAAATGCATACCAGAAAAATGGCGAAATAAAGTTAATTGGCGTCGTATAGCTAAAAATCAAATTTTAAGAAAACGACATTCAAAGAAAAAAGACCAATTAATGGATTCCAAAAACCAATTTAAAATGGATTCATTATCTAATGAAAAAGAAAAATTTCAAAAATACTCTAGATATGATTTTTTATCATATAAATTTCTTAATTATGAAAATCAAAGGGCATGTTTTTTTTACAGATCCTCATTTCAAGGAAATAAGAATCAAGAGATTTCTTATAAGACACCTAAAGAAAACCCTTTGTATAGGCTGAGAGACCTCCCTCTTAATAATTATTTAGGAAAATTCGATCCTCGATATCTATATCTGGAAAAAACAGAAGACGAAAGGCACTCTTTAAAATTTTTTAATTGGGAAGTTTTCAATTCGGATCTCAAATCTTATCTTAGGATTCCAACAATCAATTCACCAAACTCCTACAAGGGCTTTTTGGATTGGATTGGAATGAATTATTGGATGGGAATGAATTCAATAATAAAAAAGCATCCGAAGGAGGAACGTTTGCCGTTCCCAAGATATAGATTCCTTTCTAAGGAATATAAAAAGGAAACTTGGTTTATACCAAGCGAATTATTTACTAGTATTGAACAGATCGATGAAGATGAAGTGTCTTGGGAAGAAGAAGAACTCGTCTACCAAGGAACAACAAAAACAATGCAAATAAGACAAAAAGAATACGAACAAAAACAAATTCAACCGATTTTCATATCACAAGAAGAGATTGAAACAAATGTTAAAAAAACGGAAAATAAAAAAAAACATAAACTGAAGCACTCCCAATTGGAAGCGATGCTGGAATGTTTTTTTCTTGTTCAACGCGAATGCGAGGAGTTTTTGTATGAAAGACTGGAACGTAATCTGAGGCTATCCTGTATCATGCTTAGACTATTAGATCCAAGCAAACTCCTTTTATTTTTAAGGTCAATGCAAACGAGAACAGGTGTGACTAAGAATATATTTTCGCGGTATGATGCAAGAGTCAACTTGCTGGACAGCGGCATGTTGAGTTTAAACCCACTTCGTCTGTCTGGAAAGAAAGATGGAGAATTGATTCTGTATCAAACCCTAGGTATTTCATTTAGTTGGTCTTTTTATAAGATAAGGCAATTCGATCAGGACCTATTCGATAACATGATTCGAAGATATGTTTTTAAGAAGATGTTTTCAATACATCTAAGAAGAACTTTGGAATTGTTTGTTCCTGAAACGATCAAATCGTTTAGACATCCTTTTGATTTGGTTGTTCCTGAAACGATTTTATCGTTTAGACATCGTAGAAAATTGAGAATTCTAATTTGTTTCAATTCAAAGAATAGAAATGATGGAGATAGAAATCCAGTATTTTGGAACGGAAAGGACGTAAAAAACAGCAGACAAGTTTCACATAAAAATAATCATCTTGATCTTGATAGAGCAAAAAATCAATTAATGAAATTGAAGCTCTTTCTTTGGCCTAATTATCGATTAGAAGATTTAGCTTGTATGAATCGTTATTGGTTTGATACGAATAATGGTAGTCGTTTCAGTATATTAAGGATACAGATGTATCCACGATTAAAAGTTCATTAAAAGTTCCCCGATAATAGAATTTTTCTATATATCCTATACCCTATATATAATATAGGGTATATGAAAGCAAACAAATACACAGATCAGATATATTGTCTCACATTTCATTCTAGTATCCAATATGAAATGAATAATGTCTCAATTAGATCTCGAAATGAATCAACAAAACCTTCTTCATTTTAGATCTAAATTGTTCGATGCGAAACTGGACGAATCTTTTTCTATGCTTATCTAAATCCATTTCAATTGGATTGATTGATTTAAATTCCTAAAATTAGGAGTTCATAAAGAAATTCGGATTAGATTATTGTATATACCACATTCAAATTAATGGCATTATTATTACTGATCGGTAAAATCCATATCTGTAAAAAGGGAGGGGGCTTTTTTTTATGGTAAAAAATTCATTCATTTCGGTTATTTCTCCAAAAGAAAATGAAGAAAACAGAGGGTCTGTTGAATTTCAAGTATTCAGTTTCACAACTAAGATAAGTAGACTTACTTCACATTTGGAATTACACAAAAAAGACTATTCATCTCAGAGAGGTTTGCGAAAAATTTTGGGAAAACGTCAACGACTCCTGGCCTATTTGTCAAAAAAAAATAGAGGACGCTATAAAGAATTAATTGGTGAGTTGGATATTCGAGAGATAAAAACTCGTTAATTTGAAGCGCGATACCGTTTGAGCTTAGTCGTTTCAATTTGGATGAACTTCTTTTTACTTTCAGCAATGCATGGAAGAATGACTCTGGAAAAACTTATGATTGCACCAACTACAAGAAAAGACCTTATGATAGTCAATATGGGCCCTCACCACCCATCAATGCATGGTGTTCTTCGACTGATCGTTACTCTCGAAGGCGAAGATGTTATTGACTGTGAACCAATATTGGGTTATTTACATAGAGGGATGGAGAAACTGGCGGAAAATCGAACAATTATCCAGTATTTGCCTTATGTAACGCGTTGGGATTATTTAGCTACTATGTTCACAGAAGCAATAACCGTAAATGGACCTGAACAGTTAGGTAATATTCAAGTACCTAAAAGAGCTAGCTATATCAGAACTATTATGTTGGAGTTGAGTCGTATTGCTTCCCATTTGTTATGGCTTGGCCCTTTTATGGCAGATATTGGGGCACAGACCCCTTTCTTCTATATTTTTCGAGAACGAGAATTGATATATGACCTATTCGAAGCTGCTACCGGTATGCGCATGATGCATAATTATTTTCGTATCGGCGGAGTCGCTGCTGATCTACCTCATGGCTGGATAGATAAATGTTTGGATTTTTGCGATTATTTTTTAACCGGGGTTACTGAATACCAAAAACTTATTACACGGAATCCTATTTTTTTAGAACGAGTTGAAGGCATAGGCATTATTGGCGCAGAAGAAGCACTAAATTGGGGTTTATCGGGGCCAATGCTACGAGCTTCCGGAATAGAATGGGATCTTCGTAAAGTTGATCGTTATGAGTGTTACGACGAATTTGATTGGGAGATTCAATGGCAAAAAGAAGGGGATTCGTTAGCTCGGTATTTAGTACGAATCAGTGAAATGACAGAATCTATAAAAATTATCCAACAGGCTCTAGAAGGAATTCCAGGGGGACCTTATGAAAATTTAGAAATCCGACGCTTTGATAGAATAAAAGACCCCGAATGGAATGATTTTGAATATCGATTTATTAGTAAAAAACCTTCTCCAACTTTTGAATTGTCCAAGCAAGAACTTTATGTAAGAGTCGAAGCACCAAAAGGAGAATTGGGAATTTTTCTGATAGGAGATCAGAGTATTTTTCCTTGGAGATGGAAAATTCGACCGCCGGGTTTTATCAACTTGCAAATTCTTCCTCAGTTAGTTAAAAGGATGAAATTGGCTGATATTATGACAATACTAGGTAGCATAGATATCATTATGGGAGAGGTTGATCGTTGAAATGATAATCGAGACAACAGAAATACAAGCTATCAATTCTTTTTCCAGATTGGAATCCTTAAAAGAAGTCTATGGGATCATATGGATGCTTGTCCCTATTTTCATTCTTCTATTAGGAATCACACTAGGTGTACTAGTAATTGTTTGGTTAGAAAGAGAAATATCGGCAGGGATCCAACAACGTATTGGACCTGAATACGCCGGACCTTTGGGAATTCTTCAAGCTCTAGCAGATGGTACAAAACTGCTGTTCAAAGAAAATCTTCTTCCATCTAGAGGAGATACGCGTTTATTCAGTATCGGGCCATCCGTAGCAGTCATATCCATTTTACTAAGTTATTCAGTAATTCCTTTTAGCTATCGCTTTATTCTGGCCGATCTTAGTATTGGTGTTTTTTTATGGATCGCCGTTTCAAGTCTTGCTCCCCTTGGACTTCTTATGTCGGGATATGGATCAAATAATAAATATTCCTTTTTAGGTGGATTAAGGGCGGCTGCTCAATCAATTAGTTATGAAATACCATTAACTCTATGTGTATTAGCAATATCTCTACGTGCGATTCGATGAGACATAAAATTTCCCCTATTTCTTTTCTTTCTAGCAAGAAAGTGAAATGAGTTGAATTCTTTATTGGGGTTGATGAACTAAACCAGATAGTTATATGAGTGAAATAAAACGGCTTGAAAATTTGCTGTCAAAGGAATTCAATCTCATTTCCTATGTACAAGAATTAAGTGAAAGTAAACATAAGCAATCGAGACTGTTTACCCCAAGATTGGTTGATTAGTGATCTTGAAGCGGGTTCAAAAGATCAACTGGATCGGGTTTCTACTATCTATTTCCATAGATACCCTAATAAGAGATTCAAAAATGAGTGGATGGTTAGGAAGACCAAGATACACAAAGGATTAGTAATGGAGATTCTGTAAATTATCCAATAGGATAGTTCTTTAT